GCAATAAGAGGTTGCGTGTTACTAACTCAATCTATTTTTAGAAAATATATTCTATTCCCTTCATTGATAATTGCCAAAAATGTTGGACGTATATTCCTATTGCAACGTCCTGAATGGTCTGAGGATTTCCAAGAATGGAATAAAGAGATCTATATTAAATGCACCTCTAATGGTATTCCATTATCCGAAACCGAATTTCCAAAAAATTGGTTGACAGAAGGTATTCAAATAAAAATCGTATTTCCTTTCTGTCTGAAACCTTCGCACAAATCGAAACTACGATCCTCTCAGAAAGATCTAATGAAAAAGACAAAAGGTGATTATTGTTTTTTAACAGTTTGGGGAATGGAAACGGAACTCCCCTTTTCTTCACCCCGAAAAAAACCTTCCCTTATTAAACCCATTTTAAAGGAATTCCCAAAAAAAATTGGAAAATTGAAAAAGAAGTATTTTCGAGTTCTAACAGTTTTCAAAGTAAAAACAAAATTACTTCGAAAAGTTTCAAAAGAAACAAAAAAATGGGTTATAGAAACAAAAAAATGGGTTATCCAAAGTGTTTTTTTTAGAAAAAGAATAATAAAAGAACTTTCAAAAGTAAATCCAATTCTATTATTTAGATTAAGAGAAGTCGGAGTCGATAAATCAAGCGAAATTAAAGAAGAAAAAGATTCCATAATAAACAACCAAACGATTCACGAATCATTTAGTCAAATTCAAATTGCATCTCCGAGTTGGACAAACTCTTCGTTGACAGAAAAAAAAATGAAGGATCTGGCTGATAGAACAAGTACAATTCGAAATCAAATAGAAAGAATCACAAAAGAGAAAAAAAAAGTAACTCCAAGAATAAATAATCTTAGTCCTACAAGTTATAATGCTAAAAAATTAGAAAAACAGCAAATGTTAAAAATGTTAAAAAGAAGAAATGCTCGATTAATCTGTAAATTATCCCCTTTTGTAAAATTTTTCATTGAAAAAATATACACGGATATATTTTTATATATCATTAATATTGCCAGAATAAATACAAAACTTTTTCTTAAATTAACAAAAAAAATTATTGATAAATCCATTTACAATAATGAAAGAAAACAAGAAAGAATTAATAAAAAAAAGAAAACTACAATTCTGTCTATTTCGAGTATAATTCTAAGAAAGGAGCTTGAGAATATTAGTAATATTAAAGCAAATTCACATATTTTTTATGACTTATCCTACGTGCCACAACCATATGTATTTTATAAATTAGGAAAAATCCAAGTTATTAACTCGTTAAGATTTGTTGTTCAATATCAACGAATCCCCTTTTTGCTTAAGGCTAAAATAAAGGATTCTTTTGAAACACAAGGAATGCTTGATTCGAAATCAGCAGATAACAAACTTCCGAGTTATGAAATGAATCCATGGAAAAGCTGGTTAAGAGGACATTATCAATACCATTTATCTCAGATTGGATGGTCTAGATTAATACCAGAAAAATGGCGAAATACATTTCGTCAGCAGCGTATAGCTAAAAAGGCAAATTTTAGCAAACGGCATTCATATGAAAAAAACCCATTAATGAATTCCAAAAAACAAAAAAAATGGGAAGTATATTCATTATCTAATCAAAAAGATAATTTTATAAAATACTATCGATCTGATCTTTTATCATATAAATTTATTCATTATGAAAAGAAAACGGAATGCTTTTTTTATGGATCTCCCCTTCAAGGAAATACGAAACAAGAAATTTATTATAACACGCCTAAAAAAAACTTTGTTGCTATGCTGAGGAACATCCCTATTAAAAATGATCTAGGAAAGATCCATATGGAAAAACCGGCCGATAGAAAATATTTTGATTGGAAAATTTTTCAATTTGATCTTATACAAAAAGTCGATATTGAGGCCTGGATCATAATCGATACCAATAGGAATCAAAATACTCAAGTTCGTACTAAAAATTCTCAAATAATTTCTAAAAAAGATTTTTTTTATCTTCAGATTCCAGAGATCAATTTACCAAACTCTCACAAGGGGTTTTACGATTGGATGGGAATGAATGAAAAAATGCTAAAGCATCCCATATCCAATCTAGAACTTTGGTTCTTCCCAGAATTTTTGTCAATTTATAAGACATATAAAATGAAACCTTGGTTTATACCAAGCAAATTACTTCTTTTAAATTTAAATAGAAGTGCAAATAAAAAGATCAACGAAAAGGGCAATTTTTTGATAGCATCAAATAAAAAGCATCGAAATCAAGAAGAAAAAGAACCGACAAGTCGAGGAGAGCGGAGATCCGTTCTCTCACCCCAAAAAGATATGGAAGAAAATTATGCAAGATCGAACATGAAAAAAGGGAAAAATAAAAAACAATACACGAAAGCAGAACTCCGTTTGTTCATGAAACGTTATTTGCTTTTTCAATTGCAAGGGGATGAGACTTTGAATGAAAGAATGATCAATAATATCAATGTATATTGGTTCCTGCATAAACTGATAGATTTAACAAAAATTACTATATCCTCGATTCAAAAGAAACAAATGAGTTTGGATATAATGATTAATAATAATTTAACTCTTTCAGAATTTATGCAGAAGGGAGTATTTATTCTAGAACCCATTCGTCTGTCTGAACAAAAAGATGGGCAATTTATTATGTATCAAACCGTGGGTATTTCGTTGGTTCATAAGAATAAGCATCAAAAATACCAAGAGCAAGGACATGCTTCTAACAATAATTTTGATTTACTTGTTCCCGAAAATATTTTATCCTTTAGACGTCGTAGAAAATTGAGAATTCTAATTTGTTTCAATTCAAAAAAGAGAAATTATAATTATATAGATCAAAATCTGGTATTTTGGAACGTAAAAAGCAGCAGCCAAGTTTTACATGACAATAACCATCTTGATAGAGATAAAAATCAATTAATGAAATTAAAGCTCTTTCTTTGGCCTAATTATCGATTAGAAGATTTAGCTTGTATGAATCGTTATTGGTTTGATACCAATAATGGCAGCCGTTTCGGTATGTTAAGGATACAGATGTATCCACGATTGAAAATTTTTTGATAATACACTTTTCTGTATATCCTATACCCTATATATATAATAGGGTATATGAAAGCAAACAAATACACAGATCAGATGTCTTATCTCACATTTCATTCTAGTATCCAATATCAAATGAATAATGTCTGAATTCGATCTCGAAATGAATCAACGGAACCTTCTTTATTTTAGGTGTAAATTCTTCGATCAAAAAATGTACCAACCTTTATATTCCTATAGAAAACCAATTCAAAATTGGATTGATTGATTTGAATTCAGGAAATTAGGAGTTCATAAAGAAATTTTGATTAGATTCTTGTATATACCACATTCAAATTAATGGCATTATTATTACTGATCGGTAAAATCCATATCTGTAAAAAGGGCAAGGGGCGTTTTTTTATGGTCAAAAATTCATCGATTTCGGTTATTTCTCAAAAAGAAAACAAAGAAACCAGGGGATCTGTTGAATTTCAAGTATTCAGTTTCACCACTAAAATAAGGAAACTCACTTCCCATTTGGAATTGCACAAAAAAGACTTTTCATCTCAGCGAGGTTTGCGAAAAATTTTGGGAAAACGTCAACGACTGCTGGCCTATTTGTCAAAAATAAATAGGGGGCGCTATAAAGAATTAATTGGGGAGTTGGATATTCGAGAGATAAAAACTCGTTAATTTTGAAGCGTGAGACCGTTTGAGCTTAGTCGTTTAAATTTTGATGAACTTCTTTCTTTTTACTTTCAGCAATGCATGGAAGAATGACTCGAGAAAAACTTATGATTCCACCAACTACAAGAAAAGACCTCATGATAGTCAATATGGGCCCTCACCACCCATCAATGCATGGTGTTCTTCGACTGATCGTTACTCTCGATGGTGAAGATGTTATTAACTGTGAACCAGTATTGGGTTATTTACATAGAGGGATGGAGAAAATTGCGGAAAATCGAACAATTATACAATATTTGCCTTATGTAACACGTTGGGATTATTTAGCTACTATGTTCACAGAAGCAATAACCGTAAACGGGCCCGAACAGCTAGGGAATATTCAAGTACCTAAAAGGGCTAGCTATATCAGAGCTATTATGTTGGAGTTGAGTCGTATCGCTTCCCATTTGTTATGGCTTGGTCCTTTTATGGCAGATATTGGGGCGCAGACTCCTTTCTTCTATATTTTTCGAGAACGAGAATTGATATATGACCTATTTGAAGCGGCTACCGGCATGCGCATGATGCATAATTTTTTTCGTATTGGAGGAGTCGCTGCTGATCTACCTCATGGCTGGATAGATAAATGTTTGGATTTTTGCGATTATTTTTTAACCGGGGTTGCTGAATATCAAAAGCTTATTACACGGAATCCTATTTTTTTAGAACGGGTTGAGGGCGTAGGCATTATTGGCGGAGAAGAGGCACTAAACTGGGGTTTGTCGGGACCAACGCTACGAGCTTCCGGAATACAATGGGATCTTCGTAAAGTTGATCGTTATGAGTGTTACGAGGAATTTGATTGGGAGATTCAATGGCAAAAAGAGGGGGATTCATTAGCTCGGTATTTAGTACGAATTGGCGAAATGACAGAATCTATAAAAATTATCCAGCAGGCTCTGGAAGGAATTCCAGGGGGACCCTATGAGAATTTAGAAAGCCGCCGCTTTGATAGAATAAAAGACCCTGAATGGAATGATTTTGAATATCGATTTATTAGTAAAAAACCTTCTCCTACTTTTGAATTGTCCAAGCAAGAACTTTATGTAAGAGTCGAAGCACCAAAAGGAGAATTAGGAATTTTTCTGATAGGAGATCGGAGTGTTTTTCCTTGGAGATGGAAAATTAGACCGCCTGGTTTTATCAACTTGCAAATTCTTCCGCAGTTAGTTAAAAGAATGAAATTGGCTGATATTATGACGATACTAGGTAGCATAGATATTATTATGGGAGAAGTTGATCGTTGAAATGAT